TTGCTGTAATAATATCGCGCGGTTTGCAGCGATAACTTGGTATATCCACTATACGACCATTAACTAAAATATGTCTATGGTTAACTAATTGGCGGGCTTGCGGAACGGTCGAAGCCATACCCAATCGAAAAAGGATGTTATCCAAACGCATTTCAAGTAATTGTAGTAAAATCTGACCTGTTGAACCTTTTGCTTTTCCGGCGATACGAACATATTTAAGTAATTGTCGTTCTGTAAGACCATAATGAAAACGCAATTTTTGTTTTTCTTCTAAACGAATACGATATTGAGATTTTTTACCGGACCGCGATTGATTTCTAAGATCGTTTCCGACTCGGGGCCTTTTACTAGTTAGTCCCGGTAAAACTCCCAGCCGGCGTATTTTTTTGAAACGAGGCCCTCGGTAACGTGACATAAAGACTCCTTTTTTTGTATTGAAATTTTATAAAACTAACTTAAAACTGAACTAAATATATACTTATACTAGAAATAAGAATGAGATGCATTCTATCAATAGTCAGGCTCTCTTTTATATTTTATATCTAAATATATCTTTTATTTTTGTATAGAATAAAGATCTATAGAAAAATAAAGGTATATAAAGAAAAGTATAGATAAAGAAAGGTTAAGGAGTCCCTGATTTGTTCTGCGGAGAGATAATGACTCTAATTTTTATTCAATTCATAATTGGCAATTCCTACTACAGAATATAATTCTCGGGGACCTTTTGAAAAAGAAGAAGAGAAGCTTTTTCAATACTCTTTAATTTCAAAAAGACACTATCAATCATGTCAAAAATAAACCAAATAGAGAAAAGCCGGCTATCGGAATCGAACCGATGACTATCGCATTACAAATGCGATGCTCTAACCGCTGAGCTAAGCGGGCTAAACTAACATCCATTTTTATATGCAGAGGAACTTAAACAAACTGTTGAATCTTAGCTCTTCATAATTAATGTGAAGATAGAATAGAATTGCAAATAAATATTGTAATTGAATCTTATTATAGAACATTAAGAATTAATATAAGGATTAATAGAAGAATTAATAGAAGATCGCACAATATAGAATTTCGACCCATTTATCATATCAATTATCTCTTTATCAATAAAGAATATCTTAATTAGGTAATCAAATTTTAGTTAATCAATTTTTATTTTTCGTTTTTCATTTCTTATATCTTATACTTAAGACTATTTAATATATATTTTTGATTTATAGAATTCTAATATTCTAGAATAGAAATACATATTAAATTATTCAAAAAAGGAATTGAATTTGAATAGAATAAAAAAGAAAAAAAAAAAGAATATGAGTATATAATATGAATGAAATCAAATAATATGAATGAATAGATTCTATCTATATTCTATCTATATAGATAGAATAGCAAATTTGTATTCTATAAATTCATTTTTTAGATTTATAAAAATCGAATTTATTACATTGTATAAATTCAATTTGTAATGTAATAAATAAATGTAATAAATTTTCGTTTTCGCTATTCTTTTCGTTATTTTTAATTAGATTAGAATTATCTAGAATTATGGAAGGTCTGTTCTAGGGAAAGAAAAAATGAACTAGAAAGATGCAATACAGATAAATGAAATTTAGATCATGATGAAACATTGCGTTTCTTTTCATTCGGAAAGGTGGAAGCTAAGACGAAAAAAAGAAGTGATCCTTCGAGTATTCCAAATTTCACGAAAAAATGAGAGAAAGAAAGGCGTATATACTATGTATGTGGTGTATATACATATATATTGAATTGCGGATATCTAAATAATAGAATGATTTCTGATTGTACCAAATATGGGTCGTCGAGAAAGAGAAAAGAAGATAGAAGATAAACAAAAAAGAGGAAAAACTTTTCAATATTCCATTCTAGAAATCGGTATTTAATGAATATGAATTAAGTGGGTCCAATATAATTGAAATGCAAGAAAAAAAAAGAGAATGGTATAATTATAATATAATAATGAGACAAAAGAAAAAAGGGGATATGGCGGAATTGGTAGACGCTACGGACTTAATTGGATTGAGCCTTGGTACGGAAACTTACTAAGTGATAACTTTCAAATTCAGAGAAACCCTGGAATTAAAAATGGGCAATCCTGAGCCAAATCCTATTGTCCGAAAACAAAGAAAGATTCAGAAAGCAAGAATAACACAAGGATAGGTGCAGAGACTCAATGGAAGCTGTTCTAACAAATAGAGTTGGGTTGACCGCGTTGCCTTAGTAAAGGAATCCTTCCGTCACAACTTTCGAAATGCTGCTAAAGTAAAGAATAAACCGATATACATATATATATATATACTGAAATACTATCTTCAAATGATTAATGATGACCTGACTTTTTTTTTTGTCATATTTATATTATATGACAAATAAGCGAATTGTTGTCAATTGATTCCAAGTTGAAGAAAGAGTCGAATATTAATTGATCAAATTATTCACTCCAAGGTCTGATAGATCTTTTTATTTGGAGGAACTGATT